TATCAATCAAGAACATTATTGTCAACGTTTTAAGAGAGATTCTTATCCTGCATTTTTCATTTTTGTTTGAAAGCTTTCTTAACCAGGAAGACAAGCAATAGGAAAGAAATCCCAATAAGGAAAGACATTAGCCAGCAGGCAAGTAAGCGAGAGCGGGTAGTATGAACTAACTAGAACTAGGGCTATTATTCGCATCGAGCAGTACAGAAAGCATCTAAAGATGAAGGGGAATAAGCAGCGCTCTTGGCTGCCATAGTTGTTGTACGAGTAATAAGATAGGATAGCGAGGCATGGAAGCTTTCTGCACAAAGCAGACCAGCACTTTTTATTCATTAATAGCCGTTACATGGGAAGTACATCCAAAAGGAAGCTTACGCACACATAGACAAACCAGCCAAACAACTAAAGACAACATATTAAGTAAACAACTGAAAGAAGCTTCTATTTATAGGCCTTGGAGGCCCTTAACTCTTTCTTATTATTAGTAATTCTTGATTATTTTTTAATAAGTGGTGTCCTGTCTTGCTTATGACGACGGACCGACCCCTGTTTTTCGCGGGTATCGAAAGGTGGCTTGACACCGATGAGAATCTGTCAGACTAGTACGGAACCAGGAGCTGCCAAAGTACGTTCAGCCAATCGTCACTCGTCCGTCCTTGATTGACTTGATTGATCTGATCAGACGCTTGCTTTTTCCCAGCAAAGGTACCGTTGACAGCTCAATCCGTAAGTTCACACTAGTCAGTACAGCTTTTTTTGAATTTAGTTTAGTTTTTAAGTTTATAAAAGAAGAAAGTGACAAAAAACTTGGCGGAAAGCTCTATGGGCCGAGGCTATATGGGCTTAGGCCTTTTGATGGCTGTCATTTTCTGGGCTATTTGGAAGGGTTAACTTATTTTGTATATAAGCAGTCAAACAAGATCGGATGGAATCTAGCCTGACAAGCAGGCAATGGGAGTTCGAACCTCCCTCGATCTATTCTATGGTGAGTAAAGCGCGTCTTGCGAGTCAAGAGAGGGATCGGATCAAGATGCCGTGGGCCCACAAAACCTTCGCGCGCAAGAAGAGCGATCGAAAAACTGGAGGGCCCAGTGAGCCCACTGCAATGGCACCGAAATGGGGTCTGTAGGACGAGAACCCTACACCAGCTGAGATCCTTTCGTGCGCACGGCGTACCGATAGGCATTAGCCACTTTGTGACGGGGGCGACCATGGATTAACTAACAAGATTAAATAGCTATCATAAAAAGCATGGATTGAACGTCTCTAGCTTTTAAAACCCGTCTTTTTCGCCTAAAATTAGCTAAAATATAGCGCGATAGAAGCCCTAAACTAGCTAAGCTAAGTACGTACGCAATAGCGCGGGAAGAGCCCCTACCCTATAGTTTGAAACTAGCTCTGAATCAAAGAAGCTAGCATAGCATAGCGAAAAGATGCTCGACATTATTAAAACCTATATTATTATACAAGATGCTCAACCATTTCTCAAGACTATATAACTAATCAATGCTACACTCACTGGTAACGAACAGCAGGAATCGCATACAAAAGTTCACAATAAGTATGCCAATCCACCGGTGAAGATAAAGGCACATCCTGAGAAATAAACTCGAAAATGCTCGACGAAGGGCCATAGAAGTGCGCTTTTAAAGCGCATTAATCAGGCTGTGAAGGTGGGGCTATGAGACCCGATTAAGCGTAGGAATTAGTGCTGGAAGCCCTAGTAGTAAGCAGAAAATGAAAAGTAGCCCCAAGCTTATTCATAAGCTCAAGATAGCCAAGATGGATGGAGTAGGGCTAGTCTAAGACAAGACAGACCGATCTCTATTCTCCTGCTCGCGTTTACAAGGTTTCCCACTCACTCTATTGAGTTACAGCCCTTGTTGGGTTCTGCAAGGAAGCATCTCGATAGGTCCGCAACCTGTGCTGTGGTTGATGCCCCAAAAGAGCTAGAATTCCATACTCGATTTGCCGGTTCTTCGTCCGAGCGGCCCCCTGAGGATGCGGGAAGCCAATGATAGGAGTGGTTAACTGGACTCTTCTTCGAAGGATTTCATCAAATCAGACTTTTGATCGGCTAGGGCACCTGATCCAGCGTATTCGTGCTGTCCAACACGAAACCGAGAGACGGGACGCCTGAGCAAAGCTTATTACGCATCTCTTTCTTGAGAAACGTAAGAAAATTATGGCGAACGGTCCCTCTTCGGGTTGTCTCAATTCCCGATAACGCCCGCACCAACAACAAGAATCGCCTGAGCCAATTAGCTGTTGCCGACTGTGCTTCACTCCACCTCGCTTTCGACCTTAGCTCCTATGCTTGCTGCCGACCCAACCACCATAAACAGAATACCAGTTTCCGACCAGACAGAAGAAGCAACTAGAGTGGATTTCTTTGTTGGACCGACAGACTGCTATCAAGCGGGAGCGGGAGAGAAGGTTGCTCCATATGAGAGTTGGTCGTGTATATTGCTTTCTCGCCTAACTACAGGTAAGATTCACTACCTCTTCTATCAATATAGCTAGTAGAGTCTATTCCTTTCCGAAACTGTACGATTATGATGGTAGATTACTTACTCCGATCTACATCTCCTCGTGCTCGCCTATGGCTTATACCCTGACTGGAACGGGTTGAATCGGAAACAGCGAACTCAGATCTTTCTTTTACTCAAAAAATATGCCTTTACCTGGCAACCCCTAAATAGTTAGTTATTTCCTTTAGTAGGGAAGGAATTTCTTCAACTTGACTTGAGATCGATCTCGCCCCTCCCCTGGCTGGAAATCTCTTCAATTGACTACTATTGCGCCTAAATAGATGATTATGGCCGGAGGAGGACTTATCTCTTGGTGCCATTTCACCTATTGTATAATATCTCGGGAGTGAAGGTAGCCCAACCCCAGATCCAGCTTTTTACCTATATAGAATCTTACTACTTGTCTAAGGAAGAGAAGAGGGAATGAAAAAGGTCTTCCAACTCGAGCAATCAGAAGCAAACGCATCCCCGCTACGGGCATTCTTTTGAAGCTTAAAAACGAAGTCTTTTTTCGGCCCGGAAAAAGCTGTTGGTGACTGGTCATAAAAGGCCCGGAATTACCCTTCTGGGCGGAGCTGGGATGGGCCCGAGCCCTGGGATAAGTCCTTCTTGTAAAGTCAATTGTTGAGTATTCTTTCCCGCAGCAAGAGAAATCCTTTTTCTTTCCCAGATGTCCAGTACGAGTTACTCCAGCCGGTTATTCATACTAGTAATGGAACTCTGGTGCCCGACCCTTGCAGGTATACTTTGACACATACATCTCTGTCTGAACGAGCAATTTCGATGCTTCTTCTGGCCCCTTTCTCCCTTCAGCCTAATCTTCCCTTCGCGAAAGGGTCCGAAGGAGCCTTAAAGGCGCTGCGATCTGATACTTGACAGAAGAGTAGTGTTAAGTCCCTTCATCACTGTCCTGTGACGGAATCAGTGAAAGGAATTCACTCAGGATGGAACTAAGTATAGGATAGGAGCAAAATCGCCATCACTTGGAATTTACTGAATAGGTATAGAGTTGGGACTTCCTTCTGTCACTCTCGAGGTGGCACAAAGGCAACGAAGTTGGCAAGCTTGGGTGCTTTTTTCTTTTCGCTTGTGGCATGATATTCCGTACAGTCGGCTTCGCACAAAGCCAATCGAAGTGAAACTCCCTTTCCTTCGAAAGGTAGGAGCTAAAATCCGGCTCGGTTGGGGTAGACCCAGGAGCAGGGCTGTGCGCAAAGGCACAGGGCTATATTTGGGCTATTGAACAGGCTCGCGCTTCGGTTAGGCTTGGCTCTCAGCTCCTTCGATTAGGCTCGGGGAAGGAGGGCTCAAGTCTTAGGTGCTTGATCTTGCAGGCGTAGTTGGTTTGTCTGGTTCAATAATACCGCTTATCCTAGCGAGTTTTACGGACCTACTGGACCGGAAGCTTCTCAGGCTCAAGCAGAACTTCTTTCTCTTTTATATGAGAGGACTGCTGCTACTTCCTTATTACCATTTAATAGGGTCAGGAGATTCTTATTAGTTGAAAATAGCCCTAGCTAGATTCACTCCCGGTGAAATAGCAGCTATGCCCCTTGGTCCCGAGCGTTTGAACTAATCCTCATCTCGTTCAGTCTTGATGGCAGCTAGTTTCTTTATTTATTACGTCGTTCAAAGAGTCATTCTATTCTGGCATCTGCTTTCAATGCTTGCTAGTAAACAGCTGTTCTTTCCTCTCGCCCTTACAACTAACGTATTTGCTTTTAAGTAATACGATACGTTGTGAAGAGTCGATTCAACAAGAGGAAGACTTGTCTTCTCCCTCTGGTAACTTCGCTACTTTGAGAACAGCGATAGCAGAGTCCGAATCAGACTTTAAGATAGATGTAACTAACTTGCTTTCCTTCCTTCTTGTGCTTGTGAGTTTGCTAAGCGATTCCTAGTGGAAGGCTGTACTAAGTCAGTCCCATCTCACTTCGCGTCTTAAGGTTTTCCTATGGTGGAGAAAACCTCATGTGGGTGAGTCTTGATTCGCTTAGACCCTCTTCTCTTGACAGCAGCCATTGGTGCTCTTTCCGGGTATCTAATGACTTGAGCAATGACTGGTCCGTGTGTTGCGACGGGGTGTCGCGGAAGCCACCCGGTGGGGTGGGAGAGCTCTGGTAACTTTGAATCTTGCCACTCTTTCTCTACCGGCCTCAAAAATAGGAAGCTAAGTCAAATTAGTGACCATGCATCAGTTATTCCAGTCGCTGTGAAAGGTCTCTCCGATCAAGTGGCAGAGAGTTTTAGAAGACTCTCGGTTCTTAGTAGGACTTTGTTAAGAAATCATACTTCTAACCACTGATGCTTTGACCAAGGAGACTTGTATTGCAGTGCAGCCTACTTCTTTGCTAAAGAGGTTAGGGCTCTTGGGAAAAGATCAGGTTGGCTTTTTGTCGCCTTTTCTCTTAAACAGTATGCATCGTCTTTAATGACTGCATATGGAGGAGAGTTGAAAGCTCCGGAGCT